ATCACGGAACTATTAGTACGTTATTGAATTTGAATAGAAATAAGGAATTTCAATTTTTGCTAATTTTGTCATCATCTAATTGTTTTCGAATGGATGCATTCAATCATGTAAAAGATCACAATGTAATAAAAGAATCAATTAAAAGAGATCCTATAATTTCAATTCAAAATTCGTTGGGCCCATTAGGAACAGCCCTTCAAATTGCAAATTTTGATTTATTAAACCATTTCAATTTAATAACTCATAATCAGATCTCCATAACTAAATATTTGAAACTTGACAATTTAAAAGAGACTTTTCAAGTACTTAAATATTATTTAATGGATGAAACCGGGAGAATTGTTAATCCCGATCCATGCAGTAAGAGTGTTTTGAATCCATTCACTTTGAATTGGTATTTTCTCCATCATAATTATCATCCTAATGATTGTGAATCTTTCTTCACAATAATTAGACTGGGACAATTTATTTGTGAAAATGTATGTATTGCCAAAAGCGGACCACATCTAAAATCGGGTCAAGTTATAATTGTTCACATTGACTCTGTAGTAATAAGATCGGCTCAGCCTTATTTGGCCACGCCAGGAGCAACCATTCATGGCCATTATGGAGAAATCCTTTACGAAGGAGCTACATTAGTTACATTTATATATGAAAAATCGCGATCTGGTGATATAACGCAGGGTCTTCCAAAAGTGGAACAAGTGTTAGAAGTACGTTCAATTGATTCAATATCGATAAACCTAGAAAAGAGAGTTGAGGGTTGGAACGAGTGTATAACAAGAATTTTTGGAATTCCTTGGGGATTCTTGATTGGTGCTGAGTTAACTATCGTGCAAAGTCGTATCTCTTTGGTTAATAAGATCCAAAAAGTTTATCGATCTCAAGGGGTGCAGATCCATAATAGGCATATAGAAATTATTGTACGGCAAATAACATCAAAAGTATTGGTTTCAGAAGACGGAATGTCTAATGTTTTTTCACCCGGAGAACTAATTGGATTGTTCCGAGCAGAACGAACGGGACGCGCTTTGGAAGAAGCCATCTGTTACCGACCCATATTATTGGGAATAACGCGAGCATCTCTGAATACTCAAAGTTTCATATCCGAGGCGAGTTTTCAAGAAACTGCTCGCGTTTTAGCAAAAGCTGCTCTCCGCGGTCGTATCGATTGGTTGAAAGGCCTAAAAGAAAACGTTGTTCTAGGCGGTATGATACCCGTCGGTACCGGATTCAAAAGATTCGTGCAAGGCTCAAGGAAACATAAAAAGATGCCTTTGAACAGCAAAAAGAAGAATTTATTCGAGGGGGAATTTAGAGATAGAGATTTTTTATTCCACCAGAGAGAGTTATTTGATTCTTGCATTTCAAGAAATTTCTATGATACATCAGAATAAGCATTTCTAGGATTTAATGATTCCTAAGAGCGGATTCATCCTTTTATTTTATTTTAATTAATCGTGGTCCTGTGATTTGTTCCATGTGATTTATTAATAGTAATAAAGAAAATAAGGAATAGAATGAAATTAATTGCTTGGATCGTATATCAACATCCAATCTCCGGGAAAAGATAAGGTTCCATCGGAACAATTATTTATTTCAGGGTACCCCCTCTCTCTTTTTCTTTGTTTGAAAAAGAAAGAGAGAGAGAGGAAGTGTGGGTAGAAATGATAAAAAGATATTGGAACATTAATTTAGAAGAGATGATGAAAGCGGGAGTTCATTTTGGTCATGGTACTAGAAAATGGAACCCAAGAATGGCCCCTTATATCTCTGCAAAACGTAAAGGTATTCATATTACAAATCTTACTAGAACTGCTCGTTTTTTATCAGAAGCTTGTGATTTAGTTTTTGATGCAGCAAGCAAGAGAAAACAATTATTAATTGTTGGTACCAAAAATAAAGCAGCGGATTCAGTAGCCCGGGCTGCAATAAGGGCTCGGTGTCATTATGTTAATAAAAAATGGCTCGGCGGTATTTTAACGAATTGGTCTACTACAGAAACTAGACTTCAAAAGTTCAGGGACTTGAGAATGGAACAAAAGATCGGTAGACTCAACCGTCTTCCAAAAGGAGATGGGACTCGATTGAAGAGACAGTTAGCTCACTTGCAAACATATCTGGGTGGGATTAAATATATGACAGGGTTACCCGATATTGTAATACTCGTTGATCAGCAAGAAGAATATACGGCTCTTCGGGAATGTATCACTTTGGGAATTCCAACCATTTGTTTAATTGATACAAACTGTGACCCGGATCTCGCAGATATTTCGATTCCAGCGAATGATGACGCTATAGCTTCAATCCGATTAATTCTTAATAAATTAGTATTTGCAATTTGTGAGGGTCGTTCTAGCTATATACGAAATTCCTGATTAATAATAAGATAGATTAATAATAAGATTAAGATAAAGAAATTATTTTGTGAACTCCATATATTTATGGATATAGAATCGGTTACTATTTGTCAATCGTCCAAAAGATATAAAAATAACTAGCTATATTATGTGATTTGTTGGTATTTAAAATATACAATTTTAGTAGGCAAATAAAAAAAACGATGGTTGAATCAAAATAATTCCTTTTCAAGTTTTCTTTCAGGGGGTAGTATGAATGTTCTATCATGTTCCATCAACATCCTAAAAGGGTTATATGATATATCTGGTGTGGAAGTAGGCCAGCATTTCTATTGGAAAATAGGAGGTTTCCAAGTACACGCCCAAGTACTTATTACTTCTTGGGTTATAATTGCTATCTTATTAGGTTCAGCCATTGTAACTGTTCGGAACCCCCAAACCATTCCAACTGGCGGTCAGAATTTCTTCGAATATGTCCTTGAATTCATTCGAGATGTGAGCCAAACTCAGATCGGAGAGGAATACGGCCCATGGGTCCCCTTTATTGGAACGATGTTTCTATTTATTTTTGTTTCTAATTGGGCGGGTGCACTTTTACCTTGGAAGATTATAGAGTTACCTCATGGGGAGTTAGCTGCACCTACGAATGATATAAATACTACCGTTGCTTTAGCTTTACTTACGTCAATAGCCTATTTTTATGCGGGCCTTAGCAAAAAAGGATTAGGTTATTTCAGTAAATACATTCAACCAACTCCAATTCTTTTACCCATTAACATTTTAGAAGATTTCACAAAACCCTTATCACTTAGCTTTCGACTTTTCGGAAATATATTAGCGGATGAATTAGTAGTTGTTGTTCTTGTTTCTTTAGTACCTTCAGTGGTTCCTATACCTGTCATGTTCCTTGGGTTATTTACAAGTGGTATTCAAGCTCTTATTTTTGCAACTTTAGCTGCGGCTTATATAGGCGAATCCATTGAGGGGCATCATTAACGAATTTTGTTTTGAAATAGACTTTTTTATCTTATAGTCTAAGGCAATCTATTCTTGTTCAAGATAATCTACTTATACTTAGTGAACATAAATATACACATAAATAGAAAAAAAGTTTATAACGATCTAAAGGAATAGTAAAAACAAAAAAAAAGGAAAGAAATCTAAAAAAGTTTTGTCCTAAACGATCTTTTTCCTAGAATTCGTTTGAATCATTTATACCTTCGTCCAATCAATTTTTTTTTTGGCTTGATTATTTTGTTCATTCAATTCCAATCCAATTGTAGGAGTCATAATCTGAATAAGAGTTGTTTCCAACATGTGATTAAAAAAAGGGGTTTTTTTCTATAGAGATAGAGCTATTTCTATTTCACTCGGTTTTATTCAATTCAATAGATTGACTAATAATAAAATAACTTACAAGAAAACAAAGACTTATATTTCTATGCAATGATTCAGACTAATGAATTTGTCCATTTAGATTGATTGTATCCAAGTGGGATAATGATAAGGAAGAGAATAAAAAAAAATGAGATTCAGAAAAAAATGGATTATTATTATTTACAAGAGTGAAATCAAACTAAGTTTATGGAATATATATATAAATAATGTAATAATGGCTATAACTCAATTTTCTTTTTGTGAATATTTCAGCATCTAAAAAATTTTTTTAGAATCCGATTGAATTTAAGATACGAATAGTTGGTTTACGTTATGGAAGAAAGACGTGTATATGCAATATTAACTATTTATATAGTTAGATATTCGTTAAAAGATAGGTCGTCTAAAAGATATATCTAATCTGCCCTGGAGATTTCGATAGGGATTTCACTAAAAAAGGGATTGCACTAAAAATCCCTCCTTTTCGTTTGGAACTGGGAATTCAATATTGAATAATTGAATAAAGAGATTAAATCAAGAAAAAGAATGAATAGTTCGAAATTTATTGGTTGATTGTATCATTAACCATTTTTTTTTGGTGCGAGGAACTTATCATGAATCCATTGATTTCTGCCGCTTCCGTTATTGCTGCTGGGTTGGCTGTTGGACTTGCTTCTATTGGACCTGGGGTTGGTCAAGGTACTGCCGCGGGACAAGCTGTAGAAGGTATCGCAAGACAACCCGAGGCAGAGGGAAAAATACGAGGTACTTTATTGCTTAGTCTGGCTTTTATGGAAGCTTTAACAATTTATGGATTAGTTGTAGCCTTAGCACTTTTATTTGCGAATCCTTTTGTTTAATCAAACGTATTTTTTTTTTATTGCCTTGTACTCGCTGCTTGTTTTTTCGAATTCTACCAAGATTTCATTCCTAAAATTACTTATTTATTTTTATTTGGACAATAACCTACCACGGGAAGGACTCATTTGAGGATGAGGAATTAGTATACTAATTCGCTTTCTTCCTTCCCTCTTCTTAGTCCAATGGAACCCCCCTCTTTTTTTTTCAAGGGAATGTTGGAACAGTCTATATTATTAACACGCTACCTGATAGCGAATTTGAAACGAAATTTTAATAAGAACAATACTTAGTAGAGATTTCCAATTGAAAAAAAATGCATTTCTAATAGAAATATAAAAAAATAGAATAGGTAAAAAAAAAAAAAATAGATAATTAGTCTATCTATAGTTTATAAGAAAAGAG